GGTTCTGATAAACCTGGAAAAAATAGAAACTAAAGATAGTAATCTTTTACTAACGGGATCAAAAACCGGTTTTCTTTGACACAAGAAAGGAATTTTCTGCATTTCTTTCTTGTGTCAAAGAAAAGACTAAGAAGAAGAAGTCGAATAATCCTTTGTTTTCTATTCTCCACTTACTTATCTTATGTTTAGTATCCAGTGAAATTTTAGATTTGATTTATTCGATTAGAATAGAAAACGATTGATCCATTCTATGACATTTCAATCTCACAAGAGTAACCTAGTGACACCGCTCGAATTTGGCTTCAAAAAAAAGAAGGGATAAAGTCAAATAATCTTCTTCACAATATACATACTATGACTAGTAATGCGGTACAAATAATTCCCGATATCGACATCTGGAATAGAAACGAAACAAGCAAAAAGCTTTTCATAATTTTGAATCATATATAATTGTCAAAACAAAAATTGGATTCTTTTTACGAATTTGATATTGGAAATCCGCGAATCTAGAAATTCATTTCGGACAATTGAACCTTCTCAAACTGTTTCTTCTTAAGAACCAAAAATATTTGTGCCAAAATAACAGATGCCAAGAAGAACAAAAGGCCTTGGACACGGAATGGATCTTGAAGTACTATTTCCGCATCTCCTTGACCAAATCCACCCACATTAGGATTACTCGTTAATGGCTGATCAAGTTTGATAGATTCGCCTTCGGAAACAAGAAGTTCTGGCCCTGGTGGAATAATATCAACCACTTGACGTTCATCTGACGCATCCGATATGGTTATTTCGTACCCCCCTTTTTCTTTTCGTATGATTTTACTTACTACACCAGCCGCTGTAGCATTATAAACTGTATTGTTACTCTTGTTCCCATCGGGATAAATCTGACCCCTTCCTCTGTTCCCGCCTACATATATGGGATATTTTAAGAAGTGAACATTTTTATTAGTAGCGGGGTCCGGGGAAAGAATAGGAAAGGTGACTTCACTATATTTCTGACCAGAAACAGGACCTATCACAAGAATATTTTTTTTATTGGGGCGATAGCTCTGAAAAGACAGATTGCCTATCTTTTCTTTCATCTCGGGCAAAATACGATCGGGAGGCGCTAATTCAAACCCCTCAGGTAAAATAAGAACAGCCCCCACATTCAAACCTCCCCTTTTACCATTAGCAAGAACTTGTTTAACTTGCATATCATAAGGAATTCGAACAACTGCTTCAAATACAGTATCAGGAAGTACCGCTTGCGGAACCTCAATATCCACGGGCTTATTAGCTAAATGGCAATTGGCACATACAATACGCCCGGTCGCTTCTCGTGGATTTTCATAACCCTGCTGTGCAAAAATGGGATATGCATTTGAAATGGATGTCCGAGCTATGATATATATCATCAGCGATACGGAAATACATCGAATAATCTCTTTCTTTATCCAAGAAAAGGTGTTTTTAGTTTGCATGGTCCAATCATTGATCCCGAAAATTTCTACAATAAAATTAGGTAGGTCGCTTGTATAGTTCCCTATCCACAATTCTGCTATTTACTTTATTGAAATCATTTTACTGGAATAGAAGGAGTAGTAGAAATCCCTGTAGGGTAGAAAGAGTAAGTACGTCTTAAAATGGAAATGCTTTTCTTATGTACCTTATGTTACAAAGTAACAAATATTATAGTTGGATCAGTCATTCATTGAATGATAAATCACTACAAGTGATGGAGATATACGATTTAAATAACGGAAGATCCAATATTTAAAAATTGTATCCAGAATGACTGGAAAAGTAGAAACAAGACCCGATATAATTTGATCGTTGTGAACAAATCCAAAATCTTTGTAGACATAGCCAATCATTAGTTCCCAACCATGGGGCGAATGGAATCCGATACATAAATCAGTTAATAAAAGAATAGAAAAAGCTTTTATTGTGTCACTTAAGTTATATAGGAATTCTTGAACCCAAGAGTTAAGAATAGCAAGTTCTTCATTACCCAAAATAGAATAACCACTTAAAATAATGAAAGAGGTTATATTTGTCGATAAGTGCAAAATCATATGGATATGATCCTCATTGTGCATCTTGATCAATTGGATCGTTTCTTTGTGGATTCCTATACGAAGTGTTTGTAGATGTGTTTCCGGGTATTCTTTTATCATTTCGTCCAAGAGTAAGAGTTCTTCCAATTCTATGAATTTTTCTAGAATACTCTTTTCTTGAATATCAGTCAAAAAAGTTTCGGATTGCCTAGTATTCCACCAATTAGTAATCCAAAATTCAAGACTTTTATTAAATGAGAGAGAGATCCACCAGGGCAAAAATACTATAGATGCAAGATATAGAAGAGGAAGAAATGCTTTCTTTTTTACCATTTTTTCATCTTTGAATTGTTAATGAACCCACCTCATTTGTTGAATCTATGTGATCTACTATTTCTATTAACCCTAAGTTCTATTACAAGGCATAGGATCTATGAATCGATTCCCTGTTTTTTATTTGTGATTCAGTAGTTAGTCCTTGAATTTAGAAAGAATACAGAAATAGAATAAGAGCCCGTTTCAAATGAAGAAATAAGAAAAAATCTTGTTTCCAGATACCTCAATTGAATTGATCAAATTCGAAGCCCTTTTCGATGAATGCTTGAAAGAAGTAATTCAAGCAAGTCAAGTAATGAATATTATTCGGATTTTAAGCCAAAAGAACTCCCTTGGTCCTTTCTATCAAAAAAGAAAATCTTTCGAAAAAAAAAAATGGCCGGCTACCCACAGTTATAGTCCAGGAAAAATGGAGAGAGATTTATTAAGAATATTGTGATCTACCGATCCTAAATTCAAAACCTAATGGAATGATCAAAAATGAGTGGCAAAACAAGACAGAAAAGTTATCCTTATAAGAAATCCAAGCAATCCTTTGCCTTTGATCATTAAGAAAAACAAAAGAAAAGATAAAAAAAAAAGAAAGGTCGATTCACAAAAGAAAGGAGAGAGAATTTACAAGATATGATCTATTTGTATCGAACCTATCAATTCATATTGAAAATAAAAAGAGAAATCCTTTATTCCGAAATGTTTTGATATACGAGATGAATCTATTATTATTATTTTATTTCGATTTGTTACTTTTACTTGTTTTTTACTAAATTGAGTTGAGTGGATTTCCATACGCATAAATTATTTTTTATGCATACAAAAAAAATTTCGTTTTATGGATGTTCCATATACGTATACTTTGGCTCAAATGAACGTTCTGAAAAAACTTTATTAAGCTATGCTATGCTGAAGAAAGAACAGAGAATTCTTGAATTTTTTCCCTACCGCCGGGAAAGAATTTCTTCTTCAGTTCAAGTTCATTTCAAAATACTTCAATCGGTACACGCAAGAAATAGGCCAATTCGGCGGCTTTTTGCTCAATTTCACGCGGAGTCAAATTCTCATCAGTACGCGTCAAGGGAACGGCCCCCTGTCCTTTGATTTCCATATAAAGGACACGACGAGCATAAATACCCTCTTTAACTTCGATTCGGATGGACTGAATATCTTTCATACGAAATCGTAGAAAGATGCGACGATTTTTTCCAGGAAATCCCCAACGAAAAATACACACTATTCCTTCTTTTCTATCGAATCGATCATAGCCACTACCTACATTCCACGAAATTGTGCACCACAAATAGGAACTAATAAAGAGACCTGCGATACCGTAGAAAGACATCACGATCCCTTGTGGAAAAAAAAGAATTTGTTGAGACGGAACTAAAGATATCAAATTCTTACCGAGATAACTGGAAGATCCAACTAATACGAATCCTAGTGAACCTAAAAAAAGGATAAAGGCCCAGCAGAAATTACTTATTTTTCGAGACCCCACTATAAGTTCTATCCATATATGTTCTGATCGACAACTCATACTAGATCCAGTTGCATTTTATTGGAATTGAGAAAATAGTCCAAATGAATTTGACTTTCGTTTTTTTTTGTTTCCGAAGTAACTCTCATCAACTAGCGTCATTCGAATGTAACCCTTTAGGAGTAATTCATCTAATTGGTTAGATAAAATTGGTTAGGTCTAAAATAAGAATATCCCTTTTCTATGATCTCCTATAGATATCCACATATAGATACATTGACTTTACATTTCATACATCCATCTCGATTCCGATCTATTTGAAAATTGCTATAATTTATTTACCCATATATTTACGCATACATAAGAGCTATGTTCGAAGGAAACTGCCATATTCCACTAAATAGATATCTGTGTTATCTATATCTAAGTCTTGAAAAAAAATAGATAAGATTTGCACCTATCGAATCTAAAAAATCTTGTTTTTTTGAACATGAAGAGATAAAGAAGCCATTGCAATTGCCGGAAATACTAGGCCCACTAAAGGCACAAAGAAAGAGGGTAAGTTGTTAAAAATTATCATAGAATGGGTACCTCGATTTAATATTTGTACCTGTTATTGTTAGAAAGATATCTTAGAATAATTATAATTCGTATAGAATTATATTGAGTATATCTAAGTGAGTATATATATTAAATAATAAGTGCAAGGAATGGATAATGAAATAAATGAGACTTATTCTTCTTTATCTTTCTACATGAAATATAGAAATATACGTATGATAATCTATTCTATTCTTGTCTTCCAATTCGAATTCAATCCAACAACAGGATTCTTAGTAAAAATAGAGATTCTCGGAAGATAGAAAGAAAAGATACTCTATATCTATATTTTCTATATTTGAATTATATATACTATACATACAAAGCAAGAAGGAAAGATGACCTTCGGTTTATTTTATTTGCCTTGCCCAATTTGAATTTTGAAGAAGGAACCATTTTTTTTTTATCTTGTTGATAGAGGTTTCCTAATTAATAATCAGGAATATCGGTATAAAAAAAAGAATTATCCGCACGATTCTTTCTACAATTTACAATTCAATATTATGATGATTATGTCACCAAAGAAAAAAGAAATTCTTCCTTAGAATTTTGACTTTGATTCCGATAAACTACCTAATTGTTCGCTACAAATACAAAAATGTAACTAAATAAAATAAAAATAATTTGACTTAAGGCTCCACTAAACTTAATAAGTGAATTTTAATTCAAAGGAAAAAAAGCGTGAAGCTTAAATAACTCACTCAGAACACCCTTTAAAGGATTACGTGGTACGATTGGATCGAATAAGCCCTTATGGAATAAATATTCAGCCGCTTGTGAACCTTCAGGTACTATCTTATTCAATGTTTGTTCAATTACTCTTTTACCTGCGAATGCAATGTAAGCATTAGGTTCGGCAATAATAATATCCCCCAACATCCCAAAACTAGCCGTTACCCCACCAGTAGTAGGAGATGTAAGGATTGATACATAGAATAACTTTTTATGGGATTGATAATCATATAAAGCAGCAGATATTTTAGCCATTTGCATCAAGCTCAAGCTTCCTTCTTGCATACGTGCTCCTCCGGAAGCACACACTAGAATCAGAGGTAAAAATTTATTGGTAGCATACTCGATCAAACGGGTTATTTTCTCGCCTACTACGGATCCCATACTACCCCCCATAAACTGAAAATCCATAACTCCAATTGCTATGGGAATACCGTTTAGTTGACCTGTGCCTGTTTGAACAGCATCGGTTAATCCTGTCTTTTTTTGATAAGAATCAATACGATCTTTATAAGGTTCCTCCTCCGAATGAAATTCAATAGGATCCAGAGAAACCATGTCTTCATCCATAGGATCCCAAGTACCTGGATCAATCGAAAGTTCGATTCGATCTGAACTACTCATTTTCAAATGATATCCACATTGGTCACAAATATTCATTTTGGATTTCAAAAGTTTCTTATAATTTAATCCATAACAATTTTCGCATTGAACCCACAAATGCCTATATTTTTGAGTTAAATCGAAATCAGTAGAATTTTCTCTTCGAGTGAAATCAATACCATTCCTGCTAGTTCTTATACTGGAGCTCCCCCTTTCATTACTATTTCTACTTTCACCATAAATGTAACTATAAATGTAACTGGCACTGGAATTGTCACTACTACTTAAAATGGAACTCTCAATACAGATTTGAGAACCAAGATAAGAGTTAATGCAACTAGTAATGTGATTATTCCAACTGTATTTAGTATCATACATGGAACGATCACAGGGCGGATCGTCATTCTTAGATCCATTCTTCAGATAAGCATAAGTCCGATAACTAAAAAAAGAACTTTCTCGTTCACTCAGTAAAGAAGGATCATTGTCAATCTCAAAAATTGGATTAGTAATATCAAAATATATGGAATAAATATTCCTATTACTATCTCTAACTAAAAAGGTGTCATCAGAGATAAAATTACGAACGTCCCTGATGCCCACTAAATGATTAGCATTACTGTAACTAGAACTTTCACTCCAACTATGAATCTTTTTATCCGTATCGTTTAGAACCGGATCTTCACTTACACTGGTTTTTTCAATAGGATTACCAAACCTATCAATTGATTTACTTAGCCCACACCTGTATTCTAATTTTCTTTTATACAACATCGAATTGAACCACCATTTTTCCATAGAACTTTCTTGCCCCTATTTATGTGAAAATACAATAGATGAATAGTCATTCGATGAAAAATTATTTGAATATTTCATTTTCTATCGGAATAAGCATAGAGATCCAATCACTAGATCATTAACTAATAAAATAAGGAATGAGTATTGAAAAAAAGGATTTTCTTTTGTTTTGTGAGAAACCGGAGTATTACTTCACTATAACTATAACTATAGTTATATATGATGGAACTCTTTTTTATTATAGAATATTCTAAATATTTTTTTTCATTCGAAATTGAAATAGCAATTTCCTTCCTTCATCTTGTGTCAAATTCGCATCGAAAGAAATATTTGTTCTCTTTTATCAATAAAATAACTTTTTTCGTAAAATCTCGTCTATTCCAACACGGAACGAAAAGGACAATATACAGGATGGGTAGAAGAGGTTGTCATACTTGACTCCATTCATGATCCGAAACTAAGGGATTAAAAGAATACACCAATCCTAAAGATCCATAAGATTAATTGTGGATCGAACACAACAAACAAGAGCAAACAATAGAAGCATTTGAATTGTTTATTTCGTTATGTTTTTTTTTATCTTGTATATCTAGATAAATATATCTATATATGAGATAGATAGAATAAATAGAATCTTTGTATTCGGCTCAATCCTTTTAGTAAAAGATTGGGCCGAGTTTCGTTGCAATTCAATTAAGAGAACGAACGGTAATTATTGGATTACAAAGTATCCATTGCTTCAAATTCAAATTTGATCTCCTTCCATACTTCACAAGCAGCAGCTAGTTCAGGACTCCATTTGCTAGCCTCACGGATAATTTCATTACCCTCACGAGCAAGATCACGTCCCTCATTACGAGCTTGTACGCATGCTTCTAGAGCTACTCGATTAGCTACGGCACCCGGTGCATTTCC